GAAGATTATTTGTTGCCGTCGGAAAAAGTAGAAGACCCATTCCTATTAACATAGAAACTGGAAGTGTAACAAAAGGTATGATAAATGAATATTGATATGTATGTTCCATAATTTTTTTTATTAATTTTTTCTGATTCACCAATTCTTATTTCTTTTGAATATGAAAAGGAGTCAGTCAATAAAAAAATCAAGATATCAAGATATACAAAACTTAAATAAAATTTTCTATTCTTAATGATTCTGATTTTTTCCAAAATACTTTTCATATATTCATGAAAATTGCGAAGTTAGAATTGATTGAATGATATCACTAAATTAACGGTGAAAAATAACTATTTACTTTTTTTAAGTATTAAGTAAGATTTTTTGAAATGAAGATAGATAAAATTGAAAATTTCAATTATTATTATGTATTAGAATAATTTCTATCTATAGATAAAGGCTAAAGAATTATACCAAAATTAGCAAAATAAAGTATGATTTCTATGAATCATAAAATAAAAGACAGCCCATACATAACTGATTCAATAAAATAAGAACTTTTTGTTTTAGTTCATTTATTCAGAATCATTAATTAGTTCGTTTTGGAACACGAAAAAATAGATAGAAATGGACAGACTTTTTTATAATGAAAATCGAATCTATAGACGCAATAGATAAATAATGAATAGTAAAGAAGAATTCATTTTGTTTTGAACAGGTTTAAACAATAGATATTTTTCCCATTTATCTATAGTAATAACTTCTTTTTTTTTGAATGGTAGTTTCAAAAAAGTGTAATTGTAAAAATATAAAGGGGTATTGGACAGCGCTAAAAAATTTTTTCGTTAGCAAAATTTCTTTCTAACGGAAATTCAAAGAGTTTTTTTATACGACAAATAAAATAAATAATGAAAGAGTGAAATAATCGGAATCGGTATAATTCGAAAGGGGGTCTAATTCTAATTTTTAATTCATAAAATTAGATAAATGAAAAAAGAAAAAAAATCATTATGAAAAAATTAGAAAAAACATTTTTTCTTTTATTTTTTTTGAATTCTATTCATAAATTGAAGTTCGAACTATCTCTATAGAACAGTTCCATTTTAGGAGAGCATAAATTACGAAAAAACGCAATTTTTAAGTTTTGAAGTTAAATAAGACCCTCGAAATAATAAACAAAATGATAATAAGTATTTTTTTATTGGAACGTTCAAATCCTATTTAAATTAATTTTTATTCATAAATTTTAATGTTTTCTAAAAAAACATTGCATTGAAGTGATTTCTTCAATCTCGACGATTGAATAAAAATCGCTTATTATGATTTCGAGGAAGCCGCTATGGTGAAATCGGTAGACACGCTGCTCTTAGGAAGCAGTGCTAGAGCATCTCGGTTCGAGTCCGAGTGGCGGCATAGCATCTTCTAAAAGAGATATAATAAAACCTATAATGAATTGAATTCATTATTTTCATTTCATATAATTGAAGAACTCTCTCCTTTGTTAAGAATTTTTTGTTAAGAATATATGATATTTTTGACTTTAGAGCATATATTAACTCATATATCTTTTTCGGTCGTTTCAATTGTAATTACAATTCATTTAATAACCATATTAGTCAATGAAATCGTAGGACTGTATGATTCGTCCAAAAAGGGCATGATAATTATTTTTTTCTGTATAACAGGATTATTAGTTATTCGTTGGATTTATTCGGGACATTTGCCATTAAGTGATTTATATGAATCATTAATCTTTCTTTCATGGAGTTTCTCCATTATTCATATGGTTCTATATTTTAAAAATAATAACAATTTTTTCAGTGCAATAACCGCACCGAGTGCTATTTTTACCCAAGGCTTTGCTACTTCGGGTCTTGTAACTGAAATCCATCAATCTGCAATATTAGTACCTGCTCTCCAATCCCAGTGGTTAATGATGCACGTAAGTATGATGGTATTGGGCTATGCAGCTCTTTTATGTGGATCATTATTATCAGTAGCTCTTCTAGTCATTACATTTCGAAAAATCATAAAGATTTTTGGTAAAAGAAAAAATTTATTAAATGAGTCATTTTCCTTTGTTGAGATCCAATACATTAACGAAAAAAGCAATGTTTTACAAAACGCGCCTTTTCTTTCCTCTAGGAATTATTACAGATCTCAATTGATTCAACAATTAGATCGTTGGAGTTATCGTATTATTAGTATAGGATTTATCTTTTTAACCATAGGTATTCTTTCAGGAGCGGTTTGGGCTAATGAAGCATGGGGATCATATTGGAATTGGGACCCAAAAGAAACTTGGGCATTTATTACTTGGACCATATTCGCGATTTATTTACATACTCGAACAAATAAGAATTTTGAAGGTGTAAATCCTGCAATTGTGGCTTCTATAGGCTTTTTTTTAATTTGGATATGCTATTTTGGGGTTAATCTATTAGGAATAGGGCTACATAGTTACGGTTCATTCACATTAACATCGAATTGAATTGAAGAAAATGTTTGACGAATAAAACATAAGACAGCGGAAACTTCGTGTAAACCGTTGAGAACCATTTGAATCAAGTAATGTAGTGTTTCAAATGGTTCTCACAAATGCCAAACATATTACAATTCATTTTTTTTTTAACTTAATAGACAAAAAACGACTTCTTTTGTCATTGTACAATAAACTATTTGAATTTTTAAAAACCATAGCCTAGGATTGCTTTTTGATTTTTTATGTTTTAGTCATAAAAACTACCTAGAAAAAATTAGATAGAATAGCTTCGACCTTGTCAACTGATAATGAAAAAACAAAATCCGGATAAATACCAATACCTATTACAGGTAAAAGAATGGAGATCGAAACAAATAACTCTCGGGGTCCAGAATCAAAAAAATAAGAGGGTGGAACATTAACTAGCTTGTATCCATAGAACAGTTGGCGTAACATAGATAATGAATAAATAGGAGTTAATATCATTCCAATTGCCATTCCAAAAGTAATTAGTATTTTGGACATTAAAAGATATTTTTGACTGGTAAGTATTCCAAAAAATACTATCAATTCCGCAAAAAAACCGCTCATGCCCGGTAATGCAAGGGAAGCCATTGATAAGATACTGAACATTGTAAATATTTTTGGAATTTGGATAGCCATTCCGCCCATTTCGTCGAGATAAACAAGACGTATTCTATCATAACTCGTTCCTGCCAAGAAAAAAAGCGCGGCACCAATAAACCCATGAGATATTATTTGTAAAATGGCTCCATTGAGACCCGTATCGCTTATAGAGCCAATTCCTATAATTATGAAACCCATATGAGATATGGAGGAATATGCTATTCTTTTTTTTAAATTACGTTGACCAGGAGATGTTGAAGCTGCATAGATTATTTGCATTGTTCCTACTATTATCAACCAGGGAGAAAATATAGAATGAGCGTGGGATAACAATTCCATATTGATCCGAATCAATCCATACGCCCCCATTTTTAATAAAATTCCGGCTAGAAGCATACAAGTACTGTAATGTGCTTCTCCGTGGGTGTCGGGTAACCATGTATGTAAAGGTATAATCGGTGATTTGACAGCAAAAGCAATAAGAAATCCAATATAGAATATTATTTCCAGTGCCGCAGGATACGATTGATTGGCTGATGTTTCAAAATTTAATGTTGGTTCATTGGAACCATATAAACCGAGACCCAATACTCCCATTAATAAAAAAATGGAGCTTCCCGCGGTGTACAAAATAAACTTTGTAGCTGAATACAGACGTTTCTTTCCTCCCCACATGGATAGAAGTAGATAAACGGGAATTAATTCTAACTCCCACATGATGAAAAAAAGTAAAAGATCTCGAGAAGAAAATAATCCTATTTGACCGCTATACATTACTAACATCAGAAAATGGAATAATCGGGAATTTCGAGTAACCGGCCAAGCCGCTAAAGTAGCTAAAGTGGTGATAAATCCTGTCAGTAAAATAGGTCCTATAGAAAGTCCATCTATTCCCAATTTCCAGTAAAAATCAAAAAAATTGATCCATTTATAATTCTCGGTCAATTGCATTAATGGATCGTCCAATTGGAAATAGTAATAGAACACATAGGTCATTAAAAGGAGTTCTAGGGTACATATAAATAAAGTATACTGTCTAGTTACTTTATTTCCTCTATGAGGGAGAAAGAAAATTAAGGAACCCGCGGATATCGGCCAAACTACAAATATTGTTAACCAAGGAAAATAATTCGTGGTAAAGGCAAGATACACTTGGACTAGAAAAACCCGTGCTCGAAAACATACTATTTTTTTTAGTAGTTATTTTTTTTTTTTGAGTACGGGTTTTTGTCGATAAAAAATGAATCAAATGTATTCAAGTGGGGTTTCTGAAACGCATCAATAAGCTAGACCCATGCTTCGCGTTGTTTCATGCCATAAATAAACTCGAACACTTAAGAAATCGGTTGGACAGGCAGATTCACATCTCTTACAGCCGACACAATCCTCTGTTCTTGGAGCAGAAGCAATTTGCTTAGCTTTACATCCGTCCCAAGGTATCATTTCTAATACATCTGTGGGGCAGGCTCGGACACATTGAGTACACCCTATACATGTATCATAAATCTTTACTGAATGTGACATTGGATCTATACATTTTTGAATGTCATAAATTTTCAATCTAGGAAATTTTTAAATGAATCATATATTTAGGCACCAGATGAATCAATGATTTACCAGAATTTAAAAATAAAAAATCAATTCTAGGTCGACTCATGGGAGAGAACCAAGATACTTTAATTTCTTACATTTTCGCAAACATGATTCTATACGTTAGGTATCATAGATTAATACTATTTATTTAACAAGTTTGATTGATTGATACGAGTTGATTTTCTGTTACGATAAATTGACGAAACAATGGCTGGTCCAATAGCTGCTTCAGCGGCTGCAATAGCTATAACAAAAATTGAGAAAATATTTCCTTTTAATTGGCGACCATCAAAAAAATCAGAAAATGTTACGAAATTTATATTAACTGCGTTCAGTATAAGTTCAAGACACATAAGGGCTCTAACCATATTTCGGCCCCTGATCAATCCATAGATACCGATAAAAAATAAATAGGCACTCAAAACAAGTACATGTTCGAACATCATTGATCAACTCCTTATTAATTTCGATTTATTTCAATATGAACAACAATTCAACAGATTCGATTAAAGAAAGAACAAAGGAATATATTGGTAATAGATCGAATAAAAGAATTTCTATTTTATACATGAACAATCTTCAAATAGAATAGAATTGAAGAGAAATAAGTGCGATAACACAAAGTTTAGTTTTAATTTGTATTGCTGTTGCTAGTTCTAAAGATTTATTATTGACGAGCCACGACAATTGCACCTATCAAAGCAACTAAAAGAATTATCGAAATAAGTTCAAATGGAAGAAAAAAATCTGTTAATAAATGAATTCCAATTTGTTGACTATTATTTATCAAATTTTGTTCTATAATTTGATTTGATCTTGTAGTCCAAATAATCCCGTACCATGATATATCTGGAATAGTAGTAATTAGTGAAACAAAAATACTTATACAAACCAGCAAAGTAATTCCATTACCAACGGCCCAAAGATTAAAATCCTTGGAATATTCTGAACTATTCATGAACATCACAGCAAATATGATTAAAACATTTATAGCTCCTACGTAAATAAGGAGCTGCGCAGCAGCGACAAAGTGGGAGTTTGATAGAATATAGAATAAGGATATACAAACAAGAACCAATCCCAATGAAAAGGCAGAATAAATTGTATTGTTAAGTAATACTACTCCTAGACCTCCTAATAGAAGACCCGATCCCAGAAAGACTAAAAGAAAATTATGTATTGGTCCAGGCAAATCCATTTTACGTAAAATAAATAAGAGAAAAAAATCGAAATTGTTTTTCATGACCTTATTGATTCCACCAGGAAAAAAATTTTATGAAATTTTCTAATTGAATTAAATACGAAGAGGTGTGAATTGATGTAGGTACAATTATTGTACTAATCTTATTCTGGGCAGTTAGACACTCTATTTTTCTATTTTATTTTTCTATTTTAGAACAATTATAGATATATTAAATGAAGCTGTCATTTTCCCCAACCAATCGAACAATATTTTTGATTTTTAGTTAGTGACTAAGCAAAACAAAAGAAACATGATTCTTTTCGTTTTAGATAAAAACTAAACCTTAGTAGTTTTCAATTATTCTTTAATCAAAAGGTTTATTCATTTTTTATTTGAGGTGAATTCAAGATTGTTCGAATTGTATAATCGTCAATTACTGACATTGGTAAACGACCCAAAGCAATTTGATTATAATTCAATTCATGACGATCATAAGTAGAAAGCTCATATTCTTCAGTCATTGATAAACAATTTGTTGGACAATACTCAACGCAGTTCCCACAAAATATACAGATTCCGAAATCAATACTGTAATTAAGCAGTCGTTTCTTTCGAATCTCAGTTTCCAATTTCCAATCAACAACGGGTAGATCTATAGGACATACACGAACACATACTTCACAAGCAATGCATTTATCAAATTCAAAATGGATTCGGCCGCGGAAACGTTCCGATGTGATTAATTTTTCATAAGGATATTGAATAGTTACAGGTAAACGATTTGCGTGGGATAGGGTGATCATGAAACTTTGACCAATGTACCTTGCAACTCGTATTGTTTGTTGACCATAATTTATGAATCCAGTTACCATAGGAAACATATTGTTTGTGAAATTTTATGAAGAATTTTATGGTTGTTTCTTTCTCTTGTTTGAAACAAGTCATGAATATACTATTACTTTTAATGAATATAGTATTACTTTACAGTGAAAGGAGTTGGAAAGAAGTTGTTAATACTAGATTACCGAGAGAAATAGGTAAAAGAAATTTCCATCCCAGATTTAATAGTTGGTCCATTCTTAGCCTAGGCAAAGTCCATCTTGTTGTAATAGGAATAAACAAGAACAAATAAGTTTTAGCCAACGTAATAAAGATACCAATTGCACTTTCAAAAACTTCACCCGCTTTATTTATTTCAAAAAGCTCAGGAACAGATATGTATGGAATAGAGATATTCCAACCGCCAAAGTAAAGAATTGTTACAAATAATGAAGAAACTAATAGGTTTAGATAGGAAGCAACATAAAATAAACCAAATTTGATACCCGAGTATTCGGTTTGATAACCGGCTACTAATTCTTCTTCTGCTTCTGGCAAATCAAAAGGTAATCTCTCACATTCTGCTAGGGAAGAAATTAGAAAAACTATAAACCCTGTAGGTTGACGCCACAAATTCCATCCCCAAAAACCATATTTTGACTGTGCCTCAACTATATCAACTGTACTTGAACTGTTAGATAATCATAGTCGGCGATAACATCACTGTTCCCATCGCTATTACAGAACCGTATATGAGATTTTCACCTCATACGGCTCCTCGGGGACCATAAATAAATTTAAGGTAAGGACCAGATCATATTTTTTATCTTGATATATTTGTAGGATATATAGGATCAAAATTTATTGGACGTCCCAAAATTAGACCAATGGAATTCTGTCTGTTATAAGAAAAAAAAAGACTTCTGAATTGATCTCATCCTTTAAGAATTTTTTTTCTTTGTTGAGTAATAACTTAATCCTTCAATAAAATACTCCTCGGAGAAATATCAATAGATGATTCAACCCATCCTTTTTTGATTACGACAAAGAATTCGGCATTCCATTAGTTCATAAAAAAGAAAATCAAAAAGAAATCTTTTTTATTTTTCGTTCCGATTCTTCTTTCTGAGAAAAAAAAAGGATTTATCTTATAAAGTAAAGGATTACTTCGTTCCTAATAGTAATTTCTTTAATCGGTGGATAGGAGTATACTCTGGATCGGAATCATGGGGGGTACGGCCTAATCATTTCTACCAACTTAAAGCCCCAATTAATATTCTTTTTCTATTATGTTATGCGAAACCCCTTGGATAATTTACATAATCTCCATCACTAATCCTTTGTGTATCTTGGTGTTTCTAACCATCCAACCAATTTTGCTAAATCTCCCTAGTAATAACATCTAGCATGTATGTTAATACATACAAAGGATAGTCAAAACTCAATATGGTTGATCCTTTGAACCCGCTTCAAGTCAGGATGACTAATCAATCAATCTTGGGGGAAATGAACGGCCTCTTCCGTTTATGTTTATTTCCGCTTTACTCTTGTACATAGGAAATGAGATTCAATATTTTTACTGCGAATCTATAAGCTGTTTTTTTTCACTCATATAACTATCTGATTTAGTTCATTAACCCAAATAATGAATAAAAAATGAAGATATCTATTCAATTCATTTCAACTCTTTCCTCGAAAGAAAGGAATAGGAAAAATTTTATGTTTCAACGAATCACACGTAGAGATATTGATAACACACATAAAGTTAATGGTATTTCATAACTAATTGATTGAGCAGCAGCTCGTAGACCACCTAAAAAGGAATATTTATTATTTGATCCATATCCTGACATAAGAAGTCCAATGGGAGCAATACTTGAAACAGCAATCCATAAGAAAACCCCGATATTTAGGTCAGCTAAAACAAGGTGAGAGTCAAAAGGAAGTACTGAATAACTTAGTAAAATTGATATGACTGCTATGGATGGTCCGATACTGAATAAACGAGTATCCCCTCTAGACGGAAAAAGATTCTCTTTGAAAAGTAGTTTTGTTCCATCTGCTAGAGCCTGAAGAATTCCCAAAGGACCGGCGTATTCAGGTCCAATACGTTGTTGTATTCCTGCGGATATTTCTCTTTCTAACCACACAATTACCAGTACGGCTATTGTGATTCCCAACAGAGGAGTAAAAATAGGGACAAGCGCCCATATAATTTCATAGATCTCTTTTACGTTTACGGATTCCAATCTGGAAAAAGAATTGATATCTTGTACTTCTCTTGTATCAATTATCATTTCAACGATCAATTTCTCCCATAATGATATCTATGCTACCTAATATTGTCATAATATCAGCCAATTTCATTCTTTTAACTAACTGAGGAAGAATTTGCAAATTGATAAAACCCGGCGGGCGAATTTTCCATCTCCAAGGAAAACTGCTCCGATCCCCTATCAGAAAAATTCCTAATTCTCCTTTTGGGGCTTCGACTCTCACATAAAGTTCTTGTTTCGGCAATTCAAAGTTAGGAGAAGTTTTTTTACTAATGAATCGATATTCAAAATCATTCCATTCTGAATTCCTTTCTCTATCAAAACATCGGATTTCTAAATTCTCATAAGGTCCTCCTGGAATTCCCTCCAAAGCCTGTTGAATAATTTTTATGGATTCCGTCATTTCACCGATTCGAACTAAATAACGAGCTAATGAATCTCCTTCTTTTTGCCATTGGACTTCCCAATCAAATTCGTCGTAATATTCATAATGATCAACTTTACGAAGATCCCATTGTATCCCTGAAGCTCGTAGCATTGGTCCTGATAAACCCCAATTTATTGCTTTCTCACCATCAATAATACCCACCCCTTCAACTCGTTCTAAAAAAATAGGATTTCGCGTAATAAGTTTTTGATATTCAGTAACCCTTGTTAAAAAATAATCGCAGAAATCAAAACATTTATCTATCCAGCCATGAGGTAGATCAGTCGCTACTCCTCCAATACGAAAATAATTATGCATCATTCTCATACCGGTGGCAGCTTCGAATAGATCATATACTAATTCTCTTTCTCTGAAAATATAGAAGAAAGGAGTCTGTGCACCAAGATCTGCCATAAACGGACCAAGCCATAACAGATGAGAGGCTATACGACTCAACTCCAACATAATTACTCTGATATAGCCGGCTCTCTTAGGTACTTGAATATTTCCCAACTGCTCTGGTCCATTGACAGTTATTGCTTCTGTGAACATGGTAGCTAAATAATCCCAACGTGTTACATAAGGCAAATATTGTATAATTGTTCGGTTTTCCGCAATTTTTTCCATCCCCCGGTGTAAATAACCTAATATTGGTTCACAGTCAATAACATCTTCACCATCTAGAGTAACTATGAGTCGAAGAACACCGTGCATTGATGGATGGTGAGGACCCATATTGACTATCATGAGGTCTTTTCTTGTAGCCGGTACATTCATAGGTTTTTCCACGATTCATTTTCCATAAATTAATGAAAACGAAAAAAAAGTTCATCAAAATTCAAGATCTAATAAATCAAATAATTTAAAAACGACTCTTCAAATTAACGAGTTTTTGGCTCTCGAATATCCAACCGATTAATTAATTCTTTATAACGTACTCGATTTTTCTTTGACAAATAAGACAGCAACCGTTGGCGTTTTCCTAGAATTTTCCGCAGGCCTCTTTGAGATAAATAATCTTTTCTATGTAATTCTAAATGTGAAGTAAGCTTTCGTATCTTATTGGTGAAACTAACTACTTGAAATTCAACGGATCCTCTGTTTTCTTCTTGGGAAATAACTGAGATGAATGAACTTTTTATCATAAAGCCTCTTTTACTTTTAAAATAATTTTGTTGATCGGTAATAATAAGAATGCAATTCATTTTCATTTTGAATACGCCATAATAGAATCTTAATTTACTTATGAAATACAAATGTTATCAAATAAAATTAATCAAGATTATCAATCAATTCAATTTTTTTTAGTTGATTTTACTAGGATAGAAGGTACAAAAAGATAGTCTATTAATATACCATTAACTAATTTTCAATCGTGTATACATATGCATCCTTACCATACTGAAACGACTGCCATTATTAGTATCAAACCAATATCGATTCATACAAGCTAAATCTTCTAATCGATAATTGGGCCAAATAAAGAACTTTAATTTAATTAGTTTATTTTTATCTCTTTTGCTTTTATCATCCAAAATGTGGTCGTAGTTTTTTACCTTATTCTCATTGCAAAATTCATAAATGCCCTTTCTATTCTTTGAATTGAAAGAAATTACAATTCTCAACTCTTTACGATGTTTAGGGGATAAAATATTTTCAGGAATAAGCAAATCATAATCAATTTTGTCTCTATTTCTAGTTATCTTTTTATGTCTTGAAATGGATTTACCAAAATTCTTCTTATCAACATGACTTTGTTCTCCGTAGATTTGATTAATTTGGTGTTTACTCTTATGAATCAATGAAATACTTATAGTTTGATTCATAATAAATTTTCCATCATTTTTTACAGACAGACGAATTGGTTCAATAATCAATATTGCTTTTTTCATCAATTCTGTAAGAGTTAAATCTTTTTTGATCATCAGAATATCTAGACTCATTTCTTCTCTTTGAATAGAAGATATAACAATTTCTTTTGGAGTTATCATTCTTAGCAAGAGACAATATATTTTGATATTATTAATTATTCTTTGATTTAAAGATAAAGAATTATCCCATCTTAATTGAAAACATAAATATTTTTTTAGTTTTAGGAAGAAAAAAAGCTCTGCTTCTGTATTACTCTTGTATTGCTTTTTTTTTCTACGTTTTTTCATGTCTAAGTCTGATCCCACATAATCTTCTTCAATATCTTTTTCGTGCTTTGAAAAAATTGATCCAAGAATTGCTTGGCCCTCGAATTCTTTTTCTTCTTGATTTCGATTCTCTAATTTAAGAGATTTTTTTTGATTGGATGATATAAAAGGATCTCCTTTTTTCTTTCTGTTGATGTTTTTATTTTCATTAACTTTTTTATTTCTATTATTTTTATTAAAATTTAATAGAAGTAATTTGATTGGTATGATCCACGGTTTCATCTTATATATATCGTAAAGTATCCCCAATTTTGGGAGGAACCAAAGTTCCAGATTGGAGATGGAATGGTTTAATATTTCTTCATTCATCCCCATCCAATCAAAAAAAAAGCTTTTTTGATTGGATGGGTTGATTTCTTGATCTTGATGAATTGTGAGATAAAAAAGATCTTTCGTATCTTTTTTATCAATTAGTTGATAATTATTAGTTTGATAATTATTAGTTCCAATCTTAGTATTTTTATTACTCTCGGTTCCGGTATCGATCCAGGACTCAATATCGACCTTTTTTCTAAGACAAAAATTGAAAATTCTCCAACCAAAATATTTTTTATCCGATTTTTTCTCCATATCCATAATATCATCTTCTCCAAGATAATTATTGATAGGAATACCTTCCAGCATATCAAACAATTTGCATTTACGTGTGTTGTAATTATAAAAAATCTTTTGATTATTAGTTACTTGTAATGTTGATCCATAAATATATGAGTTCTTCTTATCTTCATAATTAATAGATTTATATGCTAAAAGATCATAGTTATAGAGTTTTTTAAATTTTTCTTTTTGATTTAATAATGAGTCTGCTTCAAAATTATTTTGTTTTTTGTAATGAATTAATCGGGCTTTTTCATATGAATTCCATTTGGTTAAATCTTTATTGTAAGTCATACCATATTGATTTACTTTATTCCGCCAGTTTTGTGATATTAATCTAGACCATCTAATGTGAGGTAAATCGTATTGATAATGACCTCTTAACCAAATTTTCCATTGATTCATTAGAGAATTTCTAACTTTTGTATGTCTTAATTCAGAATGAAATATTCCTTGTGTTTCAAAATAATCTTTTATTTCATTCTTAAGAAAAAGAGATGTTCCGTGATATTGAAGAACAGATCTTAACTTATATAAGTTAATAACTTGGGTTTGTGATAATTTGTAAAATACATATGCTTGAGACAAGTAGGATGGATCACAAAAGAATTTTGATTTATTATTAATAATATTTTTATTAGAAAGTAACTTTCTAGTAGTCGGAATAAAGTGAATTGTATTTAGATTTGTTTTATGAATTCTTTCTTTATTTTCCTCATTATTGGAAATGTATTTATCAAAAATTTTTCTTTTTGAATCAAGAAAAAGTTGTGTACTGATCCTGGTAATATTAATGATACATAGAAGAATATCTATGTATATTTTTTCAATAAAAATTTTTATAAAATAATGTGATTTACGAACTAATGGAGCATGTCTTATTTTTAATATTAATATCTGCCAAAATTTTTTTGAGGATCCTAAGCTTTTAGCATCATAATTTATTTGATTAGGACTAATTTTTATCTCTAGAGTTAGAAATTTTTTTTTCTTTTTCTTGTCTTTTGTAATTTTTTCTATTTGATTTCTAATTTCACTTGTTCTATCAGTCAGATCTTTCATTTTTTTTTCTGTCAATGAATACCAACCTATAGATCGAATTTGAATGGACGATTCCTGAATTATTCGATTATTGATCATCGAATCCTTTTGAAATTCATTCAATTCATATATTTTTCTAAATCCAAATAATGGAATTGGTTTTTTTTTTGAAATTTCTTTTAGTAGTTCTTTTAAAAGTAGAATTTTTTTGATGACCTGTTTTGTTGTTTCTTTTGAGACATTTACATTTAGAAAAAATTCTGTTCTTTCTTTTAAAATTTTTATAACTAGAAAAAACTTTTTTTTTAACTTTCTAATTTTTTTTTTGAATTTTTTCAAAATGGGTTCAAAAAGTGAAAGTCGTTTTTTTGGAGACCCAAAAGGAAGTTCAGTTTCCATTCCCAAAACTGTTAAAAAACAAAAATCATTTTTTTGTTCTTTCTTTTTTATTGGCTCCTTATGAGGAAATTGCGATTTAGATTTGTGCCAAGGTTTTAGACGAAAAGGAAATAATATCTTTATCTGAATACCGTCTGTTAACCAATTTTTTGGAAATTCTCTTTCTGATAATTGAACTCCGTTATAGGTGCATTTAACATGTATTTCTCGAGTCCAATCCTTTAAATCCTCGGACCATTCGGGAAATTGAAATAATAGTATACGGACGATATTTTTAGCTATTATTAATAAGGGTATTAGAATATATTTTCTAAGAGTCGATTGGGTTATTAACACGAAACTTCTTATTATTTGAGCAAATAGAATACTGTCCCAGGTTTCTGCTATTTCTATTCGTGCCCTCTCTTTTCTTTTGTCTTCTTCTCTTTTGTCTTCTTCTCTTTTGTCTTCTTCTCTTTTGTCCTTTTCTTTTTTCTCACTTTCTTTTGTCTTTTTTTCTGTATAATTTGAGATTGTGAATTTGGCCTTTTTATTTTGACTTTTACGTATCCAATTTAGAAACATTATTTTAATCAGTTCGGAGATATCAAAAGAAAAAAAAGGGGGTTTGTCTATTCTGTCCAAAAAAGGAGGAGAATGCACATTTGCTTGAAGAAATTCCCAAGTGACCATTTTACGTCTTTGGGCGCGCATAGAGCCTTTGATTATGTCTCGACGAAAATCCGATTGTTGTGAATAACGTATCAAAGCTACTTCTTTTATTTGATCAGGATTACTACTATCTTGGTTATTATTATTATCGATATTATGCTGATTATCAGTAAAAATTATTACACGTTTAGCTTTTCTTGAACGAATTCCATTCTCCTCGGCCACGTTTTCTTCATTTTGTCTCTCTTGTTGTTCCAAATCATTGATTAATTTCTGTGACCAACGAGGAATTTTTTTATTGATTTCTTTTATTTGAATAGATCTTTTTCGAATTTTTTTATCGTTGGCAATCACTGTATCAAATAAAAACTTTAAAATTTTTAGTCGATCTTCTGATTCAATTTTTTTTTGTTCATGTTCTGGAAATAAAGAGAGTCTTTTAAATTTTAAACTTGATTTTTCGGCAAATTGGTCGATTAAGTTCAAAAAAGAGTGAATTTCTCTTGAAAAGAATTTTCTATCAAATATATCTAGTTTTTTTTCAAAGTATTGATAATTAGTAATAATAAAAATACTATGAATTTTATTTATCCAAAACCTCATGTAATTTTTTATGGAAGTTTTATTGGGGATTGGGCGCGAAAACCCTTTTTTTATTTTTCTACGGTGGAGTCCGTTCCTTAAAGGATCATATATTTTATGTAAGTATTCTTTTTTAGTCTCAT